GGTGGTTCTCGAAAAAAGATAGCGAAAAAAATTATCCCTAGAGTCGAGACTAAAAGAAATGTATAAACCAATGCTTCCATAAATTCGATCGCGGTTTACAATTATAGCTTCCCTACCTGTTTGTTTTTTCTTTTTTTTTTTTTCATTTTGGAAATCATCTCGAAAGAGCCGGAGGCAAAAAGGCAATGATTCAAATTCACTCCAGTACTCTATTATATGTAAAATTCCCTCCAAAAAGAAAATAGAGGCAAAAGATACCAAAGCAGCGGTCTTGTATCAGACTGCCTGTCTTCTTGTAGTTGGATCGCCAAGTTTTTGGAATGCCCCAAATTCTACTTGAGCATCCAAATCTGGGTCAATACCGGCAAAAACATCTCTGAACAAGGTTCTAGCACCATGCCAAATGTGTCCGAAGAAGAAGAGCAAAGCAAACGAAGCGTGTCCAAAAGTAAACCAACCTCTTGGACTGCTACGAAAAACACCATCCGATTTCAAAGTCGCGCGATCTAATTCAAAAATTTCACCTAATTGAGCACGTCTAGCATATTTTTTCACAGTAGCAGGATCACTATAACTAACTCCATTGAGTTCGCCGCCATAGAACTCAACGGTTACACCTACTTGTTCGACACTATACTTGGATTCTGCTCTTCTAAAAGGAACATCGGCTCTAACAATTCCATCGCCATCTACCAAAACGACCGGAAATGTTTCAAAAAAAGTCGGCATACGGCGTACAAAGAGCTCACGCCCTTCTTTATCCCTAAAGATAGGGTGTCCTAACCATCCAACCGCTATTCCATCTCCGTTATCCATTGAGCCTGCCCTGAATAATCCTCCCTTTGCTGGATTATTGCCGATATAATCATAAAAAGCTAATTTTTCAGGAATTTTAGACCAGGCTTCTGGCAAACTTTGATTTTCTGCTAGCCCGGCACCAACTCTTCGATATATCTCTTGCTGGAAGTAACCCTGATCCCATTGATAACGAGTGGGACCAAATAATTCGATAGGGGTCGTTGCTGAACCATACCACATAGTTCCCGCAACAACAAAAGCTGCAAAAAAGACAGCCGCGATACTACTAGAGAGTACGGTTTCAATATTTCCCATACGCAATCCTTTGTATAGCCGTTGTGGCGGTCGGACGCTAAGATGGAATAAACCCGCTAATATGCCCAATGTACCTGCTGCAATATGATGAGAAGCTATTCCTCCCGGAACAAAAGGATCAAAACCTTCCACGCCCCACGACGGATTTACAGGTTGTACTTTTCCCGTTAGTCCATAAGGATCGGACACCCATATTCCAGGGCCGTACAAGCCTGTTACATGAAATGCACCAAAACCAAAGCAAGCCACCCCGGAGAGAAATAAATGAATTCCAAAGATCTTGGGCAAATCCAAAGAAGGCTTTCCTGTACGGTCATCACAAAATATTTCTAAATCCCAATAGACCCAATGCCAGATAGCTGCCAAAAAGCATAAGCCAGAAAACACAATATGTGCCCCAGCTACACCTTCGTAACTCCAAATCCCCGGATTCGTTACAGTCCCTCCTGTAATACTCCAACCTCCCCATGAATTGGTTATTCCTAAACGAGTCATGAAGGGTATAACGAACATACCCTGTCTCCACATTGGATCAAGAACAGGATCAGAAGGATCAAAAACTGCTAATTCATAGAGAGCCATCGAGCCCGCCCAACCGGCAACCAGAGCTGTATGCATGATATGGACTGAAAGCAACCGGCCGGGATCATTCAATACAACGGTATGAACACGATACCAAGGCAAACCCATGGAAAATACCCCTTTATCAAAGAAAAATAAACACTACGTAACTTTATTGCATTGGAAAAGACGATACTATGACTATCTTATGACCCCCCTCAGAAGATTATTTCCTAACAAAAATTAGATTAATATTTATTCTATTCTGTTCGTAATAATGGAAGAATTCTGTTGGTAGAAACAAAGAGAAGCGGATTTATTCTATACTCGATAAGTACCAAGACGCAATGGGGGATTGATACGATTTTCTATGAGTAAACGCGTCCCTCCTTATTTCTCATTAGAAAGACCTATTCGTAAAAAATTTCCTTTAGTTATTTTGTCGTTCTTTCAGAATTTTTCTAATCTATGAATAAAATAAATATGATAGAGCCAATATTATATATTATAAAGACAGTAAAACCATATTGTTACGTTTCCACATCAAAGTGAAATATAATATTGAATTTAGTTCTTTTTTATTTTAATATGCCTGTTGGAGTTCCCAAGCTACCTTTACTGGTTCCTGGAGATGAAGATGCATCGTGGGTTGACGTATAGTGCGACTTGTGAGATATATTGGGTCATATGGGATTTCTCCATTCTCTCCCCCGACCGAGATATCCTCTGTTTCGACCAAGAAAGAGAAGTTGAATCATCCAAAAATTGGAGCGTGAAGGGCAATTAGATGCCTTGTTTGGGGGAATTCATAGTACTATTATCAATTTAGAAAATTTATGGTTGCTTTTGATTGGATTCAAAAAACGAAGTATCCAGGCTCCGTTTAGAAAAAACCCAATTAGTAATAAATAGATCGACGATTACTACGTGTATCAGAAATGATTCATATTTGTTATTTGTAAAGTCATCCTAAAAAGAAATGGTGATGGGAAGATTTGTTCTATATGTGCAAATCAAAATCGGGCGGATCTTTACCCGGAGTAGAGCATAAACCTAAAAAGATTAAAGAAACCAATTCAGGAACAAGAAAATATCATCGTGATTTGAATTGAATCTCGATGAAACAATACATCAATGAAAAGTTAATTCGATAAGTTTCTTGAGTTTCTATTAGAAAAAAGAAAGAAAAGAAGTGAAAATTCGGCTTTATTGAAAAATCGAAGAAAAAGCCCTTTCGTTAGAAGTTAGACAAAACTGGCTATAAATATAAAAAAGAATTAGGAAAAAAGAAAGAGGACTGCAATCTATACATTGATTCTTTTTTCGCAATTTTTTTTGAACCGTATGCGTCAAAAGATGCATGTACGGTTCCTAAGGGAGACAATTTTACCCTACTCAACCGACTTTATCGACAGAGATTACTTTTTTTATGTGACGAAATTGACACTGAGCTGACGAATACAATTGTTAGTCTTTTCGTATATCTCAATATCGAGGATGAGACCAAAAATTTCTATTTGTTCATAAACTCTCCTGGCGGATGGGTAACATGTGGATTAGCTATTTATGATACTATGCAATCGGTCAAAGGAGAGGTCAATACAGTAGCCATGGGAATAGCCGCGTCCATGGCATCTGTTATCCTGCTTGGAGGAACAGAGTCCCGACGTACAGCATTCCCTCACGCTAGGATAATGATCCATCAACCTGCCGGTGCGTTCTTTAGTGACAGAATAAACAATGCGGACCTGGACGGGCTAGAAGTGTCCGAAATGCGCGACATACTCACATCGATTTATGTAAATCGAACGGGCAACCCATATGAGGTTGTAGCGAACGACCTGGAAGTAGACTCGTTTATGTCAGCATCCGAAGCCAAAGCTTATGGAATTATTGATAGTGTAGGATTTGACATATTTGAACAAATTCGGGGGGAGAAAGAGAAAGAGAGAGAGAAAGAGAGAGAGAAAACGAAAACGAAAGCGAAAGCGAAAGTAGAAGCGAAAGTAGAAGATGAAGCTTCTGGCCCTATTCCTAACCCTACTCAAAATACAACCCTGGAGGACAGGGATGGAAATTCGATTTGATGAAAATCCTTTCTATTAAATAGAAAAAATTCATAATCATCTGGTTAAGATCTATCTAAACCAGCCCACTAGGTATACGATTCAACATGCCAACTGTTCAACAACTTATTAGAAATACAAGACAGCCAATTCGAAATGTCTCAAAATCCCCCGCTCTTCGGGGATGTCCTCAGCGTCGAGGAACATGTACTAGGGTGTATGTGCGACTCGTTTAGATCATTATCTGACACAAAAAAAGCACGAAAACCGTTTTCCAGTATAAATGATCAATACCAGGGATAGAATGGAAGGAGGAACTACATTTAAAAATAATCAAAGCGATCCCTCTATTGTGGATAAAGTTTATGGTTTCCATTGGTGCAAATCCAATCACCTGAATTTAAGATGAAAAGCAATTCTCCATTGGTAGCAAATGGTTATCCAGTAAGCGGAGGAAATCTTAGTGAAATTCAAAAAAAAAACATAAAATGCAGTTCTCGCTCGGTCAAGAACGGACTACGAGGGTCAGCTATCCGGCTAACTTTCAGAATTAAATACCGTTACTGTATAGGCGGGTCTCGTTGTGAAAGACCCGTTACTGGATAATTTATGGGTAGAGCCAAAGAATGTGATGTGAACTATACAAGTTACCAAAAACATTGATTAAATGAAATTGTTAAAGGCTCCGGTGTATAGAGAAGACCTCACCGTTTAAGAAGTAACCATAGAAACGATGGAACCCACTATTTCTTTATTTATCCATTTAATTTATATTTTGCCTATATTTTGACACCTAGCAAAAGAAACTTTCTTATTTCTTTTGTATTTCACAGTAAAATACCTAAAAAAATCGTGGTCGGGAAGGTTATAGTAGCCAAAGCCATTGGAATTTGTATTTTATACATTGGAAAAATCCGTTTGGTTATTAATAGACCGGGTCGAGGAAAGGGATAACTGAAAGAAAAGAAATCAATTAGTTATTCGTCAAAGTTTTCTTTATTCAATGACCAGAGTTAAACGCGGCTATATAGCTCGGAGACGTAGAACAAACATGGGTTTCTTTACATCAGGTTTTCGGGGGGCCCATTCAAAAGAGACTCGAATTATGATTCAACAGACAATAAGAGCTTTGGTTTCGTCTCAGCGGGATAGGGATAAGCAAAAGATAACTTTTCGTCGTTTGTGGATTGCTCGGATAAACGCAGGAATTCGAGAAAGACTACTATACTATAGTTATAGTTATAATAAATTTATATATGA